TTACAGTTAATGGTTCAAATGATTTTATCCATATGAGTGTTCTACATCGAATAAATTCCCAATTCTTCCTTTTTTATTTTTCTCATTTTTAAACCTTTTTGGTACTAACGTAGCGGTAGAAAGAGTACCATGCTATGCTGTGCCTGGACTTCAAACAATTCATCTTTAACCATGTAAAAGACCTCAACATTATTGGTTGATATAGAAGAGAATCAAAGTTTATTTACCAATTAGTCACGAAATGCTATGGTTCTTACATATGATTTATGAATGAAATCAAATTCATAAGTAATTCGTCGAGATTGTGCACTCTTTGTTCCTATTTCTGCTATAAAAAAGAATACATAAATATAAAGAAAGTGCAGCCGGTGAAATCCAACCTATTCTTGAAATACACAACTCGCACACACTCCCTTTCCAAAAAAAATCAATACACCCAGCACTACGCTTAGATTTATTGGATTTGTTGCTAAAATATCGGTATTAAACTCGAAACTCCCAGCGGATGACCAGTGCCCCACGGAAACAAAAGAATCGGTTAGATTTTTCATAGGCTCTCCCCTTATAGATAGGACTAACAAAGAACAGAGTTCTTTTTCTATCACTCCGCTTATTATTCTTAATGGAATTTGAGAATTCTCAAATTTATTAGTTATGGTTATGTTTTTATTCTTCTTTTTTTTTTTTTTACATCTTTATTATACGATGAAATGAAACATTAAACAAAAGGATTTGCAAATAAAAGAGCTAATGCCACGACCAGTCCATAAATTGTTAAAGCTTCCATAAAAGCCAGACTAAGCAATAAAGTACCTCGTATTTTACCCTCTGCTTCTGGTTGTCTCGCAATACCTTCTACGGCTTGTCCCGCAGCAGTACCTTGACCAACCCCAGGTCCGATAGAAGCAAGCCCTACAGCCAATCCAGCAGCAATAACGGAAGCAGCAGAAATAAGTGGATTCATGGTAAGTTCCTCGCACCAAAAAAATAAATGGTTAATGATACAACCAACCGATGAATTAGTACTTAATCTACTTCTACTTTTAATATTTAATTTACTACACTTATTTTTTATTTTTTGATCTTTATCACTAAAATATATCGGGTCGAAGTAGCTAAAAACTCCAAATGGAATTCAGAATATTACTGAATTGTCAGAACTACTTTGATATACCGTTCGTTTTTCCTTTCTACCTTAATGTAAATAGATATGTATACGGTTTTAGTCATTGCGTTTCCTTGTTTAGAAAATATTCTATTCTTTCTCTTTGATTCAATTCACAATCACAGACAAAATAGAAAAAGGACTGATATGGGAATCCATCTAAATGCAGTGGGCTAGAAAAAAGATATAAGGGTAATTACTATTTCACTAGTAAATAACATCTACTTTTATTCTTCCATAACGTAAATGACCTGCATTTTTTATTCTCTTATTTTATTCTATTACATATTCTATTAAATAATATTCTGGAACCATTCTTCGAAACATACACAAGGATTTATACTCATAGGCATTACATATACATATATGTAGTAAGATCTCCAACCCTTCTTTATCTTACTATTTCTGCAATATCATCTATCTTTCTTCATATATACATAAATGTAGCTATTTGCATTTTATTCTCCAACCCAGTGGATTATATTGAACTCCCGTATTCCTTTAATTGGTATAAGCTTCAAAAAAGACTATTTCGAAAGTTAGTCAATGATGACCCTCCATGGATTCACCTATATAAGCCGCAGCCAAAGTTGCAAAAATAAGAGCTTGAATACCACTTGTAAATAATCCAAGAAACATGACAGGTATAGGAACTACTGAAGGCACTAAAGAAACAAGAACAACAACCACTAATTCATCAGCCAATATATTCCCGAAAAGTCGAAAACTAAGAGATAAAGGTTTTGTGAAATCTTCTAGAATATTAATTGGTAAAAGTATTGGAGTTGGTTGAATGTATTTCCCGAAATATCCCAATCCTTTTTTACTAAGACCCGCATAGAAATATGCCGCTGACGTGGGTAAAGCTAAAGCAACAGTAGTATTTATATCATTCGTGGGCGCAGCTAACTCCCCATGAGATAACTTTATGATTTTCCAAGGTAAAAGAGCACCTGACCAGTTAGAAACAAAGATAAATAGGAACATCGTTCCTATAAATGGAACCCAAGGACCATACTCCTCTCCAATCTGAGTTTTGCTCAAGTCTTGAATAAATTCAAGGACATATTCGAAGAAATTCTGACCGTTAGTCGGAATGGTTTGTGGATTCCGAACAGCTATGGTGACTGAACCTAATAAGATAGCAATTACAACCCAAGAAGTGATAAGTACTTGGGCATGAATTTGTAAACCTCCTATTTGCCAATATAAATGTTGGCCTACTTCTACACCTGATATATCATATAACCCTTTGAGTGTTTTAATGGAACATGGTATAACATTCATATTGTCCTCTAAAAGAAATCAAACTTCAAAAAAGTAATTATTTTGATTCAACCATCTCTTTCTCAATTCATCTATGTTCATTCATGAATTTCAGTTCTGAATCGTATATTTCGGATACTGAGAAATCACATAAAAAAACTACCAATCATTTTATGTTTTCAAGATTATTCAATATTCAAAACATAGTTAAAACTCCAAAAGATTTAAACCAAAATAGTAACAATCAAAGAGAGTTCACCAAAAACAAACTAATCTTCTTATTTATTCTTATTAATGATAAGATAATCAATCATTTTTTATATAACGAGAACGGCCCTCGCAAATTGCAGATACTAATTTGGTAAGAATCAATCGAATCGAAGCTATAGCATCATCGTTGGCCGGAATGGAAATATCTGCAAGATCTGGGTCACAATTTGTATCGATTAAACAAATCGTCGGAATACCCAAAATGAAACATTCTCGAAGAACCGTATATTCTTCTTGCTGATCAACGATAATTACAATATCGGGCAATCCCGTCATATATTTGATCCCACCCAGATATGTTTGCAAGGTAGATATCTTTCTCTTCAACATTGCTGCATCTCCTTTGGGTAAACTCAATCGTTTACCCATCTTTTGTTCTGCTCTTAAGTCCCTGAACTTCTGAAGTCTTGTTTCTGTAGTAGACCAATTCGTTAACATACCACCAAGCCATTTTTTATTAACATAATGACATCGAGCCCTTATTGCTGCTGATGCTACTAAATCCGCTGCTTTCTTTTTGGTACCAACGATTAAGAATTTTTTTCCCTTACTTGCTGCATCAAAAACTAAATCGCAGGCTTCTGATAAAAAACGAGCAGTTATAGTAAGATTTGTAATATGAATACCTTTACGTTTTGCAGAGATGTAAGGAGCCATTCTAGGATTCCATTTATTAGTACCATGACCAAAATGAACTCCTGCTTCCATCATTTCTTCCAAATTGATGTTCCAATATCGTCTTCCCATTTTCCCACACTTTCTCTTTTTCTTTTTTTTCAAAGAGATTCAGTACCCTGTGAAAGTGAAATAAATAATTGTTCCGACGGAACCTTCTACCAGGATTTACCATTGATCTACGACCCAAACCATTAATTTCATTATTTCTTTTTTCTTTAATTGATTAGGAAATCCATAATCGGACCAGAGAGTTAAAGTAAAAAGAATGAACCTCTTGTTAGGAATTAGTAAATTACATTACGTATCTGATGTCTCGTGGAAAGTGTTTGGGTCACAAGAACAAAATAATTCTCTATGGTGTAACAAAATATCTCTCATTTCCAACTCGAATAGATTCTTCCTTTTTATTTTCAAATGAATGTTTTTGTCTTGCTTTGAACGATGTACTAATTTTTTGAATCCGGTACCAACCGGTATAATCCCCCCCAGAACAACGTTCTCTTTCAGGCCTTTCAACCAATCAATACGACCTCGTAGAGCAGCTTTTGCTAAAACTCGAGCAGTTTCTTGAAAACTCGCTTCGGATATGAAACTTTGAGTATTAAGAGATGACTTCGTTATTCCCAATAAGATTGCCCGATAACAGATCGCTTCGTCCAAAACGCGCCCTGCTCGCTCTGCTCGCAACAATCCAATAAATTCCCCAGGTAAAAAAACATTAGACATTCCATCTTCTGAAACCAAAACTCTTGATGTTACTTGACGTACAATAATCTCTATATGTCTATTATGGATCTGTACCCCCTGGGATCGATAAACCTTTTGGATCTTATTAACCAAAGAGATACGACTTTGAGCTATGGTTAGTTCAGATCCAATCAAGAATCCCCAGGGGATCCCAAGAATCCTTCGGATACGTTCGTCCCAACCTTCAACTCTTCTTTCGAGGTTCATCGATATTGAATCAATTGAACGAACTTCTAATATTTGTTCCACTTTTGGAAGACCCTGCGTTATGTCACCAGATCTCGATTTTTCATATAGAAATGTAATTAATGTATCTCCTTCATAAAAGGTTTCCCCATAATGGCCATGGACAGTTGCTCCTGGAGTGACCAAATAGGTCTTAGCTGATCTTATAACTAAAGAATCAACATGAACAATGAAAATTTGACCAGATTTTTTTATGCGTGATCCGTATTTCAATAGACATACATTTTCACAAAGGAATTGTCCAAGGCTCATTATTGTCCATGCCTCTTCACAAGAATCGTGATGGAGAAAACACCAATTCAAATGGAATGAATTCCAAATGATGTTACTGCATGGATCGGGATTATAAATCCTACTATTTTCATCTAGGAAACAGTATTTAAATGGAAGTACTTGAAGCACTTGGAAAGTCTGTTGAGATCTTTTTTCAAGTAAAAAATATTTCTTTAAAAAGACTTGATTATAAGTTCTTAAATAGTAAGATGAACGAAAATTTACTATTTTAGGCACAATAGTACCTAAAGGACCCAAAAAATACCTAATTGGAGTCATGGGATCCGATTCTTTTGTCGCATTATTATATCTCGAAGTATTGAAGGGGCCAATTCGATAACAATTGGATGATGAC